CGTTTCTTATCACAACCCTTCTTCGTAGCAGAAGTATTTACTGGCTCTCCAGGGAAATATGTTGGTCTGGCAGAAACAATTAGAGGATTTCAATTGATTCTTTCCGGGGAGTTAGATAGTCTTCCTGAACAAGCCTTTTATTTAGTAGGTAATATCGATGAAGCTACCGCGAAGGCTATGAACCTAGAAATGGAGAACAATTTAAAGAAATGACCTTAAATCTTTGTGTACTGACCCCTAATAAAATTGTTTGGGATTCAGAAGTGAAGGAAATCATTTTATCTACTAATAGTGGTCAAATTGGCATATTACCCAACCATGCCCCTATTGCCACAGCTGTAGATATAGGTATTTTAAGAATACGCCTTACTGACCAATGGTCAGCAATGGCTCTAATGGGCGGTTTTGCTAGAATAGGCAATAATGACATAACTATTTTAGTAAATGATGCGGAGAAGGGTAGTGACATTGATGCACAAGAAGCTCAGCAAACTCTTGAAATAGCAGAAGCTAATTTGAAAAAGGCTGAAGGAAAGAGACAAATAATTGAAGCAAATCTAGCTCTCCGGCGAGCTAGGACACGAGTAGAGGCTTGCAATGCGGTTTGATTTCATAACTAAGTTAGTACTTTCGAATAATCAGGTTTCAAACCCTATTTTGATTCTGTCAAGTGAATCAAATCAAGCAAAGTCCAATTTCATTTTGATGCAACTAAAAGAAATTCAAAAATGAAATAGCAAAAATGCAAAATCAATAAAACAATAAAAAGAGGGTGGTTCAAAAAACTTATTAGATACTGAGTATCTAATAAGTTCTACCTACTATTGGATTTGAACCAATGACTCTCGCCGTATGAAAGCAATACTCTAACCACTGAGTTAAGTAGGTCAGTTCTCGTCCCAAAGAGAACAAAATGGAACCCATTCCCTTGATGGATTATAAATAGAATATTCCTTAGAAGCAATACCGCCGAAACAGATCAAAGATTTATGATGTTCAATCATCGAATATTCATCTTGACAAGAAATTAGCTACATGATAAAATATGTATCACAAGCAATAAGGGCTATAGCTCAGTTGGTAGAGCACCTCGTTTACACGTGCGCCAATGTTTTTCAAAGGGAACCCATCATAAAATGAAATCAAAAGAATGGGGATCTTAATTGAGAAGTTGATGTCTTACCCCATAACTTTAAGGGAACAATAGCCTGACAAAGGGTTCGGTTCGATTGGAGTGCCCGTATAGGTCCAAAATAGACCCTAACCTGGATTTGAGATATTGATAAGGTGAATATTTAGTCTAGTCAATGCTAGGCCTAATGAGTATAAGGAGCTCAAACAATCTCTTTTCGTCCTATGAACTATAAGGTGTATTAAGTTTCATATTTCATTTTGTAAGAAGAACGATAGAGACTTCATTTAACTTAGGTTAATATAGGCCATAGGCAGACCTACGTCAAGATAACCGTACCTTTGAAAGACTTTGGTAGTGTCTTGGATTAGATGCAAAACAAAATAAGTAATCCGAGCACGTGGAGCCATCTTCTTATCTGATTTTTCTATCAAAAGAAAAAATATGGCAGACTGGCTGATATTTTCATCAGTTAATGAAAGAGCCCAATGCAAAAAAATGCATGTTGGGTCTTTGAAACAGTTCAGATCATTTTGATAATAAAAAGTTTGATCTGTTTTACCGAGAAGGTCTACGGTTCGAGTCCGTATAGCCCTAAAATGAATTCAAAAATGAATTCAAATTAATATTTTGAATATTTACAATTAATCATTTTTAGATTCTAATAAATGATTAATGAAAATTCAATGAAATTTTATAATATTCATTTCTATTCTCTTTTTTATTTAATTATTTAGGTTTAATAAATTCATCTAAATTTCAATTATTTATTTTACTTTCTTTTATTCAATTAGAACAAAAGGAGTAAGTTAAAAATGGAAACAAAAAATGAGAATTCCGTTGTATTTTTATTTCGAATTCCCTTTCTTTAGTTTAGAGAGAACCTTAGGCGAAAAAAAGAACTTGTATAAAAGTAATAAGAAGTTATACTAACTAAAAAAGAAAAAGCAGTATAATGGAAATAGGATTGCACCTTGAAATGCGATATCCCCCACAGTAAACAACGGAAACTAGTCACTTCGATCAAAACGAATTTATGTTTATTTTGACTAAAAAGTTATGGATGGCTTGACAATTTGAATTTGAATCGAGCAATACGGTATATTTTGCACATCCAGAGGAGTCTATCTATGTTTCTGCTTTACGAATATGATATTTTTTGGGTATTTCTAATAATATCGAGTCTTATTCCTATTTTGACCTTTTTCATTTCGGGAGTTTTAGCCCCGATTAGCAAAGGCCCAGAGAAACTTTCTAGTTATGAATCGGGTATAGAACCAATGGGCGACGCTTGGTTACAATTTAGAATCCGTTATTATATGTTTGCTTTAGTTTTTGTTGTTTTTGATGTTGAAACGGTTTTTCTTT